AGGACTATGTAAAAAGGAATAAGAGAATATCCTCAGGTTTCGAAGGAATTGCCCATATAGGAATTCAAAAAAGAATAGATTTGATTCAGGTCATAATATATATTGGATTTCCCAATTTATTAATAGAAGGACGAACACGGGGAGTCGAAGAATTACAGATGAATGTACAAAAAGAATTTAATTCTGTAAACCGGAGACTCAACATTGCTATCACAAGAATTGAAAAGCCTTATGGACAACCTAATATTCTTGCAGAATATATAGCTTTACAATTAAAAAATAGAGTCTCATTTCGAAAGGCAATGAAAAAAGCTATTGAATTAACTGAACAAACGGGTACAAAAGGAATTCAAGTGCAAATTGCAGGGCGTATCGACGGAAAAGAGATTGCACGTGTCGAATGGATCAGAGAAGGCAGGGTTCCCTTACAAACAATTCGCGCTAAAATAGATCACTGTTCCCATACAATTAGAACTATCTATGGAGTCTTAGGCATCAAAATTTGGATATTTGTAAACCAAGAATAAGGAAAATAAAAAATAAGAAGAATGGACCTTTCTTTATCTCGCCATTCTGCTCATCGATAGAAAAAATTTAGAAACTCTTTTCTTATTTTTTTTATTAATTTATTAATAAAAGAAAAACGAACAATTATAATTCTATAAGGTTTAATAAAAATTTGATTTATCCTTTATTTAATTTATATTTTAGTATAATTGCTATGCTCAGTGTGTGACTCGTTAGTTTTTTCTTTAGAGTTGAGAATTGAAATTGAAAAAAAAACAGGCTAACCCCACTATAAACTTAGTAACTATCAAAACTAAAGAAATTCAAAACTAATAACCAACTTATTGCTTCGTATTGTCGAGATCCCAAGAAAAAGTCACTATATGACTGAATCTATCATATAGTTGTAGCAACTGAAATTCTTTTCATAAAAAAAATCTGATTATGAATTGTGAAAAAAAAGGGATGTAGAAAAAAGGAAGGATGATAGAAAGAGAGAATAAAGATCTCAATGATATAGGATTCCCATATGTATGGTTTATGAAAAATTATCCTATAAAAAGGCAGTGTTATAAAGCATCAACATAAATATAATATACAATTACAATACAATCTAATAAGAAATATACAAACAAAGAAAAATTTGAGCTTCGGGTTAAGAAAAACTGAGGAGATTTACTCGGAAACAAATAACAGATTTTGTTGAGAGCTCCATTGCAGAGTTCAGGCCTAAACATGAAAGGAGAAGCTATGGGAACGATGGAACCTGTGACTACATAGGATTTTCTTGAAAACAAATCAATCCTAATGATTCATTGGGTAGGATGGCGAAATGAACCAATAAAAAATGGATTTTTTATGAATGGTCATGAATTGACCCTACAAATGAAGGAGGAAAGAGTCAATATTCGCCCGCGAACCCTTTCTTTATTTTTCTAATTTCATTTATTGGATGACTATTGGCGTAATTCAATATAAATAGAGGTAAAGTAAAATACTTTAGGAATTTTGATAAAAGAAAGAAGCATTATCTATAAACAAAAACGCCTAGTTATCTAGTTATATATAAAGCTACCTATGATTTAACAAATTCAATATAAAAAAATTAGTATAAGTATATTCTTTTCATTTTGATAGAATGAAATACATAAATACATACGTATGTGTAATATTATTGAATCATTTCATTCGCGAGGAGCTGGATGAGAAGAAACTCTCATGTCCGGCTCTGCAGTAGAGATGGAATTAATAAAAAACCATCAACTATAACCCCAAAAGAACCAGATTTCGTAAACAACATAGAGGTAGAATGAAGGGAATATCTTGCCGAGGCAATCATATTTGTTTTGGCAGATACGCTCTTCAGGCACTTGAACCTGCTTGGATCACAGCTAGACAAATAGAAGCAGGGCGAAGAGCAATGACACGATATGCGCGTCGTGGTGGAAAGATATGGGTACGTATCTTTCCCGACAAACCTGTTACTGTAAGACCTACAGAAACGCGTATGGGTTCGGGCAAGGGATCCCCCGAATATTGGGTATCCGTTGTTAAACCGGGCCGAATACTTTATGAAATGAGTGGAGTATCAGAAACTGTAGCCAAAACTGCTATGGAAATAGCTGCATGCAAAATGCCTATACGAACTCAATTTATTATTTCAGGATAAGTAAACAAAAGTAAAAGAAGAAGGAGCATTGAGAATGAAAAAAAAAACCACAGATTTCTTTATCTCTGGACAGACAATATTTCTTTTTTCCATTATCCCTTGCATTGAAATAATCAAATAAAAATGATATGATTCAACCTCAGACCCTTTTGAATGTAGCGGATAACAGCGGAGCTCAAGAATTGATGTGTATTCGAATCATAGGAACTGGTAATCACCGATATGCTCATATTGGCGATGTTATCGTTGCTGTAATCAAAGAAGCAGTGCCCAACATGCCTCTAGAAAGATCAGAAATAATTAGAGCTGTGATTGTACGCACGTGTAAAGAACTCAAACGTGACAACGGCATGATAATACGATATGATGACAATGCAGCGGTTATCATTGATCAAGAAGGAAATCCAAAAGGAACTCGAATTTTTGGTGCGATTGCTCGGGAATTGCGACAGTTGAATTTTACTAAAATAGTTTCATTAGCACCCGAAGTATTATAAATGAAGATAGGATATATCCTATCTATATCTATAATATTCAAATATCTGAAATAGATCCGATTAATAGATTGTGTCTCATGTATATATTTGAAATTTATAATAATTTTTTAGAATTGAAAAATTTCAAAAAAAAAAATTAAATAAAAACTAAAACAAAAAATAAGCATGTTGATTATCTCAAAATGAGGAGGCACCAATAACTATAGTTCGTCATGGGTAGGGACATTATTGCCGATATAATAACTTCTATAAGAAATGCTGACATAGATCAAAAGGGAAGAGTTAAAATAGTATCTACTAATATAACTAAAAACATTGTAAAAATACTTTTACGAGAAGGTTTTATTGAAAACGTTCGAAAACATCAAGAAAGTCAAAAAAATTTCTTGGTTTCAACCTTACGACATAGAAAGACTAGGAAAGGGAATAAAATAATTTTAAAGCGTATCAGCCGACCCGGTCTACGAATCTATTCCAACTATCAACGAATTCCTAAGATTTTAGGTGGAATGGGAATTGTAATTCTTTCTACTTCTCGAGGTATAATGACAGATCGAGAAGCTCGACTAGAAAAAATTGGAGGAGAAATTTTGTGTTATATATGGTAATTCTCCTGAGGTACCCTAAGTTTCTCTCGAACTTACTAGTTGTAAAATAGAGAGGAGAAGTGAATTATAGAACTCTTCCTCTATTAGTTGATACTTAAAGGGGGTTCCCTGGAATGAAAGAACAAAAATTGATTCATGAGGGTTTAATTACTGAATCACTTCCCAACGGTATGTTCCGAGTTCGGTTAGATAATGAAGATCTAATTCTAGGTTATATTTCAGGGAGAATCCGGCGCAGTTTTATACGTATACTACCCGGAGATAGAGTCAAAATCGAAATGAGTCGTTATGATTCAACCAGGGGACGTATAATTTATAGACTTCGCAAAAAAGATTCGAACGATTAAATCATTCTTTTAAACATTCTTTTCGTAGAGATATAATTCGAAGTTCAAAAATCCAATAAACTGATTCTTTTTTCCAACAAAATAGATTCAGAATGAAAGTAAGGAATGATAAATATGAAAATAAGGGCTTCTGTTCGTAAAATTTGTGAAAAATGTCGTTTGATTCGTAGGCGGGGACGAATTATAGTCATTTGTTCCAATCCGAGACATAAACAGAGACAGGGATAATTCTTCTCAAGTTCTAAATCAAGAACTTTTTAAAAGAAAAACCCATGTACATGTAAAAAGAAAGAAGAAAGGATTCGTTTTCATATGAAATGGATATCCCCGTATCTTTCTGATTCTTTTTTATTTTATAATATGATCTAATAAAATATGACAAAACCTATAGCAAAAATTGGTTTACGTAAGAATGCACGTATTGGTTCAAATAAGAATGAACGTAGAATACCAAAAGGAGTTATTCATGTTCAAGCGAGTTTCAACAATACTATTGTAACTGTTACAGACGTACGAGGTCGGGTGGTTTCTTGGGCTTCCGCAGGTACTTCTGGATTCAGAGGCACAAGAAAAGGAACACCTTATGCTGCTCAAGCCGCGGCGTTTAATGCTATTCGTACATTAGTTGATCAGGGTATGCAACGAGCAGAAGTTATGATAAAGGGTCCAGGTCTCGGAAGAGATGCGGCATTACGAGCCATTCGTAGAAATGGGATGCTATTAAGTTTCGTACGTGATGTAACACCCATGCCGCATAATGGATGTCGCCCCCCTAAAAAAAGACGTGTGTAAAAATAAGAATTCAAGAGATTCCAAGAGAAATAAATGATTCAATGATCTGATCCAATAATCATAAATAAAAGAAAAATAATAGTATGGTTCGAGAAGAAGTAGCAGGATCCACTCGAACACTACAGTGGAAATGTGTTGAATCAAGAGTAGACAGCAAGCGTCTTTATTATGGTCGTTTCGTTCTGTCCCCGCTTATGAAAGGTCAAGCCGATACCATAGGTATTGCCATGCGAAGGGCTTTACTTGGAGAAATAGAAGGAACCTGTATCACACGTGCAAAATCTGAAAATGTGCTGCATGAATATTCTACGATAGCAGGTATTGAAGAATCAGTACATGAGATTTTAATAAATTTGAAAGAGATTGTATTGAGAAGTCATCTCTATGGAGTTAGGGACGCATCCATTTGCGTCAGGGGTCCAAAATACATAACAGCTCAAGATATCATCTCACCACCTTCTGTAGAAATAGTTGACACGACACAGCATATAGCTAACCTGACAGAACCAATTGATTTGTGTATTGAATTACAAATCAAGAGAGATCGCGGATATCGTATGAAATCCACAAATGACTCTCACGATGGAAGTTATCCTATAGATTTTGTATCTATGCCTGTTCGAAATGCGAATCATAGTATTCATTCTTATGGGAATGGGAATGAAAAACAAGAGATACTATTTCTAGAAATATGGACAAATGGAAGTTTAACTCCTAAAGAAGCACTTTATGAAGCTTCTCGTAATTTGATTGATTTATTGATTCCTTTTCTACATGCAGAGGAAAAGGACATGAATTCCGAGGAAAATGAAAACAGATGGAATTTACCCCTTTTTTCTTTTCAAGACAGATTCATTAATTTCAAGAAAAAAAAAGGAATTCCATTGACATGTATTTTTATTGACCAATCAGAATTGTCTTCCAGGACCTATAATTGTCTCAAAAGGTCCAATATACATACATTATTGGACCTTTTGAGTCACAGTCAAGAAGATCTTCTTAAAATGGAATATTTTCGCATAGAAGATGTAAAACAGATATTGGGCACTCTACAGAAACATTTTGCAATCAATTTACCTAAGAAAAAGTTTTCATTTTAAATCCATTGGACTTTTTTCATTTTTTAGTTTTTAAGAAAGAAAAAAGAATAGAATGAGTTTTTAATCTCCGACACGATCCATATATTTGCAGAATAGATCATAATAAGATTGATGTATCTAGGGAAGATCCCTTTCTGGATCTTCCTTAGATACCTATGTCATGGTATTTAACGGTTTAATCAATTTAAAAAAGACCTAAAGTTAGGGATTTCTCAATAGGTAAAGTTGCTCCAATACCTAACCAAAGAGCTACTGCGGTACCGATCAAAAAGACTGTTGTAGCTACTGGACGACGAAATGGATTTTGGAATTTATTGACATTCTCCAAAAAAGGTACTGTCAATAATCCTATTGGTACTGAAACCATTAAAAGAACACCCAATAACTTATTGGGTACTGTGCGAAGTATTTGAAATACGGGAAAAAAGTACCATTCGGGTAATATTTCCAACGGAGTTGCAAACGGATCCGCCGGTTCACCGATCATTGACGGCTCTAGAACTGCTAAGCCCACATTACATGCAATAGTGCCTAGAATTACTACTGGAAAAATATATAAAAGATCATTGGGCCATGCAGGTTCTCCATAATAATTATGTCCCATCCCTTTAGCCAATTTAGCTCTTAATACAGGATCATTCAAATCAGGTTTCTTTGTTATTTGGATAGGTGAATTCTTGTGGATCCATCCCCCAAAGGAACCGGACATGATAATTTTTTATCATCCGGCTCGAGCAAGAATCAAAAGAATCACAGAAATAGGTCCATAGAAGATCTATATTTCATACATATCTACATATATAATGTAGAATGACTCTATGTAAGAAAGAAAAGATTTATCAAATTCCATTTCCCCGAGTTGCAACGATTCATTGCAAAGAATTCAGTTCTGGCAACAAGGAAATGCTCAATATCCAAGTAGGCTTACAAATTTGATCATGATCAAGTGCTTTTTGGATTGTCTCATGTCTTTTGGTTGGTATTTATCCCCACAGATTTTATTACATACAAAAATACAAAGTTTTTACTTGTTACTAAGAAAGTATAGCCCCTGTTCTTCCTTAGATCCCTTATTTAACTCCGATAGTATCATAGATCAGGGTCGATGCAGAGGAAATGAATGCATCTACATACTATAAAAAACTTACTACGATTACTATCAAATTAATACGAAATACTAATATTATCAATTAATTATAAGTATAAGAAATTTATTAAAAAAAAAAAAAGAAAAATCAAACAAAGTGGAATAAATAGAACATTGGATCATTCCACATCACTTATTCTAGGGATCTTACGGAGCCTGTTCATGCATGACATGATTCGGGTATGATCATAGAAAATATTCTCCTCAAGTGAACCGGCCTATCCTATGCTACATACAAGGGACTGACGTAATGGTTGGATGCGGAGACACATTGGGTTGTGAATTCCAACGTGGCGGATAAAATCATATATCTGCATGGACCAATAAATAGTTCAAGTCACACACTCCCATAATCCATCCTCTTTTAGGAAAATATACTTCAACTATACGATTCGTATCAAATAAAAAATACTTCAGAGTTGAATAGAAGTATCCAAATAACATGCCTTATTTTTAAATAATCCATATTTGTAGCAATGAAAGACTCTTGTTCCTCCCCGATATGATAAATTACAAATATCTATGATCTGCCTTCTCTATAAAGGACCCGAAATACCTTGCTTACGTATCATTGAAAAGTGCATTAACATAAATACGGCAGTAAGAAGAGGCAATACAAAAGTATGTAAACTATAAAAACGAGTCAAAGTGGATTGGCCCACACTAGCACTTCCACGTAATAATTCTACCAAAGGTGATCCTATTATAGGAATAGCTTCAGGCACGCCTGTTACAATTTTTACTGCCCAATAGCCAATTTGGTCCCGAGGTAAGGAATAACCAGTTACGCCAAAAGATGCGGTCAATACAGCCAGAACCACCCCTGTAACCCA